TTTTGTTGGAAGCTCCATTGCGGAGTTCAGACCTAAGCATTAATTGAGAAGCTATGGGAACGACGGAACCCGTGACTGCATAAGATTCCATTGAAAACGAATCCTGATGATTCATTGGGTGGGATGGCGGAACAAACCTGTAACCAATTGATTTATTCTGAAGGGTCATAGATAGGTTAACTTGACCCTACGAATGAAGCCGAAAAGAGTCAATATTCGCCCGCGAACCCCTTATTATTTATTTCTATTGAATTCCAAAATATTGGATTACGAAATAGAATTTTGCATGATTCGATATTCCACAAAGAAAAAAAAAAGATTCTTTATATTTATAATTAATTCTTTATTTTATATTTATAATTATATGGGTCTATCTATCTATTATCTATATAAAATAAAGAAAAGGATTCTCTAGAATATCTATATGGATATTCTAATTCTAGGTATAGAAGGTATAGATAAGTACGTCTAGATATATGTCTTGCATATCATATAATATAAAATTTCCTATGCTATGCCAGAAATTCAATATCAATAAATCTCACGATTTAGTTTATTGTTTATTACATAAAATACACGTGTATCCGTAATATTAATATTATTTTATTCAATTTGAATCCTTTCATTCGCGAGGAGCTGGATGAGAAGAAACTATCATGTCCAGTTCTGGAGTAGAGATGGAATTGAGAAAGAACCATCAACTATAACCCAAAAAGAACCAGATTCCGTAAACAACACAGAGGAAGAATGAAGGGAATATCTTATCGAGGCAATCATATCTGTTTCGGTGGATACGCTCTTCAGGCACTTGAACCTGCTTGGATCACAGCTAGACAAATAGAAGCAGGGCGAAGAGCAATGACACGATATGCGCGTCGGGGCGGAAAAATATGGGTACGTATATTTCCCGACAAACCCGTTACAGTAAGACCTACGGAAACGCGTATGGGTTCGGGTAAGGGATCCCCCGAATATTGGGTATCCGTTGTGAAACCAGGTCGAATAATTTATGAAATGGGCGGAGTCTCAAAAACTGTAGCCAGGGCAGCTATTTCAATAGCTGCGTCCAAAATGCCTATACGAACCCAATTTGTTATTGCGAGATAGTAATGGAGAACCAAAGAGGAGGATAAAAAATAAAATCACTTATTTCTATTTCTGGACGGAGAATATTTCTTTTTTTCCTTCATCCTTTGCATTGAAAGAGCAGAAAAAAAAAAAAGATATGATTCAACCGCAGACCCTTTTGAATGTAGCGGATAACAGCGGGGCTAAAGAATTGATGTGTATTCGAATCTTAGGGGCTAGTAATCGCCGATATGCTCATATTGGTGATGTTATTGTTGCTGTAATCAAAGAAGCAGTACCTAATATGCCTCTAGAAAGATCAGAAGTCATTAGAGCTGTAATTGTACGTACATGTAAAGAACTCAAACGCAACAACGGTATGATAATACGATATGATGACAATGCAGCAGTTGTCATTGATCAAGAAGGAAATCCAAAAGGAACTCGAGTTTTTGGTGCGATCGCTCGGGAATTGAGACAGTTTAATTTTACTAAAATAGTCTCATTAGCTCCTGAAGTATTATAAATACTAGTAGATGAGATTATTATATAGTAGGGTATCTGAAATAGATTAGATAAATGAATAGATTGTGTCTCAAGCATATACTTTTTAGAATTAGAAAAAAAAAAGAAACAACATGTTGATTATATCAAAATTAGGGGGCAACCATAATTATAGTTTGCTATGGGTAAGGACACTATTGCTGATATAATAACTTCTATAAGAAATGCTGACATGGATAAAAAAGGAACGGTTCGAATAGCATTTACTAATATCACCGAAAACATTGTGAAAATACTTCTACGAGAAGGTTTTATTGAAAACGTTAGAAAACATCGGGAAAGTAACAAAAATTTCTTGGTTTCAACCCTACGACATAGAATGACTAGGAAAAAAATATATAAGACTATTTTAAAACGTATCAGCCGACCCGGTCTACGAATATATTCCAACTATCAACGAATCCCTAGGATTTTAGGTGGAATGGGAATTGCAATTCTTTCTACCTCTCGAGGTATAATGACAGATCGGGAAGCCCGACTAGAAGGGATTGGAGGAGAAATTTTGTGTTATATATGGTGATCCTTCTCTTATGGTATCCTAATTTGATCTATAACTTACTAGCTGTGAAAAAAAAAAAGAGGAAAAGTGGGTTCTATGACCACTCCTCTATTAGTCGATACTTGAAGGGGGTTGCCTGGAATGAAAGAACAAAAATTGATTCATGAAGGTTTAATTACTGAATCACTTCCGAATGGTATGTTCCGGGTCCGTTTAGATAATGAAGATCTAATTCTAGGTTATGTTTCGGGTAGAATCCGACGCAGTTTTATACGGATACTACTAGGAGATAGAGTAAAAATCGAAGTAAGTCGTTATGATTCAACCAGGGGACGTATAATTTATAGACTTCGTAACAAAGATTCGAAC